CAAACGCGCTACCAAACTGCGCCACATCCCTTGACTGTTATACAGTGTCATTGTAGAGAATTCCTGTCTTGTTTTCCACATCCCTATTTCTCCATTGTGAATCACACTTTTTCGAGTTATTTACTCTTTTTTGTCTCATTTAAGAACATATATAATAAATAAAAAAATAATAGAAAAGAGAAATCTTATGGAGTGTTGTACATTTCCATTAAATTTCACTTCAATTTGAATGAATTAGGGATTCCGTGTACAACTCTAAGTAGACCTTACCTACACATGCATCTGAACATATATTTTATGTATTTCAATAAAAAAGGAGGTTTTTCAATGCGAGATCTAAAAACATATCTCTCCGTGGCTCCAGTACTAAGTACCCTATGGTTTGGGATTTTAGCAGGTCTATTGATAGAGATTAATCGTTTTTTCCCGGATGCGCTGACATTTCCCTTTTTTTCTTTCTAGTTATTTACATTATTTACAGCGGAAGGAATGACGAAGATTCTATATAGAATCCGATATCGGTAACCAACCCCGACCCCCTTTTTCTCTTTTTTCCTTTTATTCTTATTTTCTTTTTTAGTTAAAAAATAAGGGACGAAAGAGAAAAAAGAAAAGTGGATTCAACGTCGTCGAGACTCAGATTACATTCCAATGAAATGAATAAATGGAGGCATGGGAGTAGAGTATAGTATAAAATGCGGGTCAAGGATACAAGATCTTTAACTGAAATAGCTTACTTGAGGGTGAAATAGCATTTCGAATTCATTGTCTTACTTATCCTATGGCTTTGCTTTATTATTCCTTTTTAGGATTGGATTTCAAGTTAGTAACTTGGATTTGTTATTTTTTCCTTTTTATTCCTTTCGAATCAAAATCAAATAGAAATAGAAGAGTTGAGTAAATAAAAAATGAAAATGCAAAGGAGGAAAATGGCCAAGAGAAAAAACGCGCGAGTAACAGTACTTTTGGAATGTAAGGATTGTATCCGAAACAGTGAAAAGGAGGGATCAACGGGCATTTCCAGATATATTACTGAAAAGAACGGGCACAATACGCCAAATCCTTTAGAATTAAGAAAATTCTGTCCCTATTGTTACAAATATACGATTCATGGGGAAATAAAGAAATAGATCGGTCTAATATGTCTTATCCTTTCCTTTCAAGCGGAAAAATGACATTATATAGAACATATTTGAATCAATAAAGAATCCTACTTGGGGGGTTAAAATGACAATTAATAAATAGGATTTTCAGGATAATAAATCAATAAACTAAAAAAATCATGGATAAATCCAAGCGACCTTTTCTGAAATCCAAGCGACCTTTTCTGAAATCCAAGCGATCTTTTCGTAGGCGTTTGCCCCCGATTCAGCCGGGGGATCGAATTGATTATAGAAACATGAGTTTAATTAATCGATTTGTTAGCGAACAGGGAAAAATATTATCTAGACGAGTGAATAGATTGACCTTGAAACAACAACGATTAATTACCATTGCTATAAAACAAGCTCGTATTTTATCTTTCTTACCTTTTCTCAATAATGAGAAAAAATTTGAAAGAACCAGGTCGACCTCTAGAACGACCGGTGGTCTTAGAACCCGAAATAAATAATAATATAGGCTTATTCTTTGTTCATTTGAATCAGAATTCGAATCCGAACTTAAACGAGGGTTGGGGGTTTTGTTCGACAAATCCGAGAATCCAGATTTTAGTCTCGTGTCGTAAGAAAAAAATGAATCGAACAAAAAAAATATTTTTTTTTAATGTGTTCATTCATTTTTACTACTTTAGCATAAGCATATTTTCTCTGAGTCACTTCGATTCCACCTTCCCGGAGTTTATTCTCCGGGGAACTCCATTTAGATTATTCCGGCGTATTCTTTCAGATCTACTTCTTTTCTGATTTCGTTCGAAATCATATAAACACAATTCCTATTTGATACAGCTATTTGGGCCAGTATTTTACGATTAAGAAGCAACTGTCGCTTGTATAGATCGTGTATAAATTTACTATAGCATGCTCCCTTTTCTCGAATTATTGCGTTTATCCGAGTGATCCACAAACAGCGAAAATTTCTCTTTTGGTTATCCCTATCTCGATGAGCCGAAACCCAAGCTCTTATTTTCTGTTGAGTAATAGTTCGAGTAAGTTTTGAATGAGCCCCTCGAAAGCTTGATGCAAATAAACGAGTTTTTTTTCTACGTCTCTGAGCTATATATCCGCGTTTAATTCTGGTCATTGAATAAAAAAACTTTGACAAATAACTACTTGATTTCTTTTCTTTCAGTTATTCTTTTGGTCTATTAATAACTAATAACCAAACGGATTTTTCCAATGTATAAAATATAAATTCCAATGGCTTTAGCTACTCTAACCTTCCCGACCACCTTTTTCTTTTTTGTTTTTAGGTATTTTACTGCGAAACGAAATATGAAAGAAGTAAGAAATGATCTTTTGCTAGGTGTAAAAAAAAAGAAAAAAATTAAATGTAAAAAGGTGGGTTCCGTCGTTTCTATGGTTATTTCTTAAACGGTGAGGTCTTCTCTATACACCGGAGCCTTTACTTCATTGAATCTATAGGTAACTTGTATAGTTCACACCACACTCTTTGGCTCTACCCACGAATTATCCAGTAATAGGTCTTTCACAATCAGACCCACCTATACAGTAACGGTATTTCATTAGGAAAGTTAGCTTGGTAGCTGACCCTCGTAGTCCGTTCTTGACTGAGTAGGGACTTTATTTTATGCTTTTTTTATTTATTATTCTTTTCATAAGATTTTCTCCGCTTAATGGATAACCATTTGCTACCAATGGAGAATTTCCTCTCACCTTTAATTCAGGTGATTGGATTTGCACCAATGAAAACCATAAACTTCATACACAATAAAGGGATCCATTTGCTTATTTTGCATTTTAATTTTAATAGTGATAGTGAATGGAGTTCTGTCTTCCATTCGATCCTATTTACGGTACCGATCATTCATACTGAAAAGCGATTTTCTTGCTTTAGCTCATGATCTAAACGAGTCGCACATACACCCTAGTACATGTTCCTCGACGCTGAGGACATCCCCGAAGAGCGGGGGATTTCGTGACATTTCGAATTGGCTGTCTTGTATTTCTAATAAGTTGTTTAATAGTTGGCATGTTGAATTATATAATATATCTAATGGGCTGGTTTAGATTGATCCTAACCGGATCATTCGGAATTTTTCTAATTTTTTCTAGTTAATTTACTAGAATTTCGGAGGTAGAATCTCCAACGCATATTTCCGCAAAATCCATTTTTCAAGGCTTATCATATCCTACAACATCAACAATTCCGTAAGCTCTGGCTTCTTCTGGTGCCATAAGTTGGTCTCTCTCCAGGTCGTCAGCTATAACCCAATAAGGTTTGCCCGTCTTTGCTATATAAGCCTGTATGACGAGGTTGCGTAGCTCCACCATATCTTCCGCGTCAAGCCCACTCTCTGCCAAGGGATCCTCAAAATAAGAACTAGCAGGTTGATGGATCATTACCGTACAGTGAGGGAGTGCTAGACGTTTGAGCATTTTTCCTCCAGCCAATATCAAAGATCCCGTTGAATAGGCTCTTGCGATGCCTATTGTATGTACCCCTGGTTTCGATGATTGCATAATATTATAAAGAGCTAGTCCAGGAATTACCAACCCGCCAGGAGAGTGTACATACAAATAAATAGGTTCTGTCTTATCCTCGAGACCGAGATGTACTATAAGTGCACAAAGTTGATTCGAGATCTCGGTCTGAACCTCTTGGCTTAAAAAAAGAAATCGTGCGCGATAAAGTCGGTTGATTAGGGTCAAATTGTATCCCTTACGAACCGTACATGCACCTTTTGGTGCATACGGTTCAAGAAAAGAATCAATGTATAGATTCCAGTGCTCTTTCTTTTTTTCCTATATGCTTTTTTCTATTTTTGATAGAAAAAGCAGGTTTTTCCAATTTGCAACGAAAGGGCTTTTTTTTAGATTTTTCAATAAAAGAAAATTGGACTTATTTCTTCCGTAATTTAATAAAAAAGTCAAAAAACTTATTGAATTAACTTCTCATTGATATATTGTTTCATCGAGATTCAATTCAAACCACGATGGAATTTTCTTGTTCCTGAACGGGTCTCTTTTTTTTTTTTAGGTTTATGCTCTACTCCGGGTAAAGATACGCCCCCTTTTTGTGCATATAGGACAAATCTTCTCGTCACCATTTCTTTTTGTTATGACTTTACAAATAACAACCGAGAATCGTTTATGATACACGTCGTAATCATAGATCTATTTCGAATTGGGTTTCTTCTAAGCGGAGCCTGGATACTTCATTTTTTGAGTCCAATCAAAGTTAACCATAAATTATTCTAAAATGAAAATAGTATTTTGAATCCCCCCAACAATGGATTTCACGCTCCACTTTTTGGATGATTCCATTTATTTTGCTTGGGCGAAAGAAAGGATATCTCGACTAGGAGAGAGAACGGGGAAATCCCATAGGACCCAATATATCTGACAAGTCGCACTACATGTCAACCCAAAATCCATCGTCGTCGTCGTCGTCACCGTTGTCGTCAGGAACTAGGAAAGGCAGTTGTGGAATTCCAACAGGCATAATTGAAAGAAAAAAGTAAATTCTATATTTCACTTTGATGTGGAAACGTAACAATATGCTTTTATTGTCGTTAGGGTATTGGCTTTATCGTATTTCTTTTATACAGTCTATACAGTAGCAAAGAAGGACAAATAGTCCTTCTAATGATAAATACGGATAGACGCATTTACCCATAGAAAATGGTATCAACCCCCATTGCATATTGGGGGTTATCGAGTATAGAATAAATCTGCTTCTCTTTTTTCTTACGAACAGAATAGAATAAATATTAACCTAACTCTTGTTAGGAAATAATGCCCTTAACAGGGAAGTCTATAGGATAGACTTAGTATAGTCTTTTCCAATGCAATAAAGTTAGTTAGTGTCTATTTTTCTTTGAGAAAGGGGTATTTTCCATGGGTTTGCCTTGGTATCGTGTTCATACCGTTGTATTGAATGATCCCGGCCGGTTGCTTGCCGTTCATATAATGCATACAGCTCTGGTTGCTGGTTGGGCGGGCTCAATGGCTCTGTATGAATTAGCCGTTTTTGACCCTTCTGATCCTGTTCTTGATCCAATGTGGAGACAGGGAATGTTCGTTATACCCTTCATGACTCGTTTAGGAATAACCAATTCCTGGGGAGGTTGGAGTATTACAGGGGGGACTGCAACGAATCCGGGTATTTGGAGCTACGAAGGTGTAGCCGGGGCACATATTATGTTTTCTGGCTTCTGCTTTTTGGCAGCTATCTGGCATTGGGTCTATTGGGATCTAGCAATTTTTTCGGATGAACGTACAGGAAAACCCTCCTTGGATTTGCCTAAGATCTTTGGAATTCATTTATTTCTCTCCGGGGTGGCTTGTTTTGGTTTTGGTGCATTTCATGTCACAGGCTTATACGGTCCTGGAATATGGGTGTCCGATCCTTATGGACTAACCGGAACAGTACAACCTGTAAATCCCGCGTGGGGTGTGGAAGGTTTTGATCCTTTTGTTCCGGGAGGAATAGCTTCTCATCATATTGCAGCCGGTACATTGGGTATATTAGCGGGCCTATTCCATCTTAGCGTACGACCTCCACAACGTCTATACAAAGGATTGCGTATGGGAAATATTGAAACCGTACTCTCCAGCAGTATTGCGGCTGTATTTTTTGCAGCTTTTGTTGTTGCTGGAACTATGTGGTATGGGTCAGCAACTACTCCCATCGAATTGTTTGGTCCCACTCGTTATCAATGGGACCAGGGTTACTTTCAGCAAGAGATATACCGACGGGTTAGTGCCGGTCTATCAGAAAATCTAAGTTTCTCAGAAGCCTGGTCTAAAATTCCCGAAAAATTAGCTTTTTATGATTATATCGGCAATAATCCGGCAAAGGGGGGATTGTTCAGGGCAGGCTCAATGGATAATGGAGATGGGATAGCGGTTGGTTGGTTAGGACACCCTATCTTTAGAGATAAAGAAGGCCATGAGCTTTTTGTACGTCGTATGCCTACTTTTTTTGAAACCTTTCCGGTCGTTTTGGTAGATGGTGACGGAATTGTCAGAGCCGACGTTCCTTTTAGAAGAGCAGAGTCGAAGTATAGTCTTGAACAAGTAGGTGTAACCGTGGAGTTCTACGGTGGCGAACTAAATGGAGTCAGTTATAGTGATCCTGCTACTGTTAAAAAATATGCTAGACGCGCCCAGTTGGGTGAAATTTTTGAATTAGACCGTGCAACTTTGAAATCCGATGGTGTTTTTCGTAGCAGTCCAAGGGGTTGGTTTACTTTTGGACATGCTTCATTTGCTTTGCTCTTCTTCTTCGGACACATTTGGCATGGTGCTAGAACCTTGTTCAGAGATGTTTTTGCTGGTATTGACCCAGATTTGGATACTCAAGTAGAGTTTGGCGCATTCCAAAAGCTTGGAGATCCAACTACAAAACGACAGACGGTCTGATACAAGACTACTTTGGTATTTTTCCTCTATTTTGAGAGGGTTTACGTAGAGTACCCGAGTGAGTTGGAATTACCACTTCTTTGACTCTCGCTCTTTCAAGTTTTGTGATTCTAAAAAGAAACGAATAAAAAAAGAAAAAACAAACAGGTAGGGAAGTTATAATTGTAAACCACGATCGAATTTATGGAAGCATTGGTTTATACATTCCTTTTAGTATCGACCCTAGGGATAATTTTTTTCGCTATCTTTTTTCGAGAACCACCTAAAATTTCAACTAAAAAATAAAATAGAAAGGGATTTTTCATTATCTCAATTGAAGTAATGAGCCTCCCCATATTGCATATTGGGAGGCTCATTACTTCAATTAGTCCCCGTGTTCCTCGAATGGATCTCTTAGTTGTTGAGAAGGTTGCCCGAAAGCGGTATATAAGGCGTACCCGGTAAAACTTACAAGTAAACCGGATAGAAAGATGGCGACTAAGGTTGCTGTTTCCATATTATATATAATATATAATTTCAAGACCTCAACAGATCTATCATAAGATCGTTTATTTACAACAGAATGGTATACAAAGTCAACAGACCTCAAGGAATACAATAGGATTTATGGCTACACAAACTGTTGAGAACAAGGCCCGCCCAAAACGAACTGGTATAGGGAGTTTATTAAAACCCTTGAATTCAGAATATGGTAAAGTAGCTCCAGGGTGGGGAACAACTCCATTGATGGGTGTCGCAATGGCTCTATTTGCGGTATTTCTATCAATTATTTTGGAGATTTATAATTCGTCCGTTTTATTGGATGAAATTTCAATGAATTAAATTTAGAAGAAAAGTATTCGTTTTTGAATAAAAAATCAATCAGTTTAGAACTTGGATTTCTAGCCTATTCTATTCTATTCTATTTTTTTGGTAGTTCGATCGTGGAATTTTGTTCTTTCTGTATTTCCGGAATATGAGTGTGTGACTTGTTATAATGGATTTTATGGATAGTACAGAAAATAGGCCTGTCACCTTGATAGAGATGGTTCTATGCCGTCAGATATTTATTCAAGTATCTGGAACACGAAATAAAATATATGAACTAGATTAAGATTAAGAAATATTTAAACTATGATTCATACTTATTAACCCCGTAGCCGGAACTCCAAAAAACGTTAAATTAGTTAAAAAAAAAAAGAAAAATTTTTCTTTCTTTTTTTAGTCATTTTTCGAATCTAATTCATGGAATACGTGATGATCCAACGATTCTTACTCCGGGAATCCTTGGCTTTTCTTATGATTTTTATTGAATCATCGTGGTTCTAGTATGAATCTGAGGTTTTATTCGATTCATAGGGTCTTAACAAGAAAATTCTTATATCAATTCAATAAAAATAAAAAAGAAAGCAAAAAAAGCCATATTAGAGATAAAAGATAAAAACAAATTAAAAGAAATAGGTAACGAGAGGATTCAAGAGGCCTGTAAGGATCAACATAAAGACGATTGAGCCAACTTGATATTTTGGTATTATCACCACAAAGAAGAAAAGAAGAGCTTTCCCTATTTGTTTTTATTATTTCGTACATTTAGGACGATTTAAAATTAATTGGAAATTAAGAAATGGCAAACTTTCTATTGCACATCCGACTCTTTTTGTGGGTGTGTTTTTGCTTGAGCTGTACGAGATGAAAGTCTCATATACGGTTCTGAGAGGGGGATTTTCGCCTATCTCAATAAAGTCTATGATTGGTTCGAAGAACGTCTCGAGATTCAGGCGATTGCGGATGATATAACTAGTAAATATGTTCCTCCCCACGTCAATATATTTTATTGTTTAGGCGGAATTACGCTGACTTGTTTTTTAGTACAAGTAGCTACGGGGTTTGCTATGACTTTTTACTATCGTCCGACCGTTACGGAAGCTTTTGCCTCTGTTCAATACATAATGACGGAAGCTAACTTTGGTTGGTTAATCCGCTCAGTTCATCGATGGTCGGCAAGTATGATGGTCCTAATGATGATTCTGCATGTTTTTCGTGTGTATCTCACCGGTGGATTTAAAAAACCTCGTGAATTAACTTGGGTTACAGGGGTGGTTTTGGGAGTATTGACGGCATCTTTTGGTGTAACTGGTTATTCCTTACCTCGGGACCAAATTGGTTATTGGGCAGTTAAAATTGTAACCGGTGTACCTGATGCTATTCCTGTAATAGGGTCGCCTTTGGTAGAATTATTGCGTGGAAGTGCTAGTGTGGGACAATCCACCTTGACTCGTTTTTATAGTTTACACACTTTTGTATTGCCACTTCTTACTGCTGTATTTATGTTAATGCATTTTCCAATGATACGTAAACAAGGTATTTCTGGTCCTTTATAGTTTAGAGAGAGGATATAGAATAGATATTTGGAATTAATCATTTATCACTTAGGGGAGGGATATTAAGATTTTATTGCTGCAAGTATGGATTATTGAAAATCATAAGATAAGACATGGATTTGGATATTTCCCTTCAACCAATCGTGTCAAATAAATAATATTGTGGGGTTGGGGGGAATTCTCCGAAGAGAAAATGGATTATGGGAGTGTGTGACTTGAACTATTGATTGGTCTGTGTAGATATAGGTCTACCACCTTGGATTTCACAACCAAATGTGTCTTTGTTCCAACCACTGTCTAATCCCTAGACAGAAGATAGGCTGGCTTGCTCGAAGAGAATCTTTTCTATGATCAGATCTGAATCGTGTTATACACGAGAAGGCTCCGTAAGATCTAGTAGAATTCATTTCATACTTCTAGTTGAAAAATAGTATGGAAATGCATGCATTTCCAATGCATTGATATGAGCAATAATAATAATACTATCGGAGTGAAACAAAAGATCTAAAGAAAAACACAGACTAAATTAATAACAAGTAAACCTTTTGTGTGGATCTCGAACTATTTTGGAAATAACTAGAGAGAAATAGTAATCGTAAAGTCCGAGACGACCCAGAAAGCACTTGATCCTATCATGATGCACTTTGTAAGCCAACTTGGGTATTGAGTATTTACTTAGACTTACAACCAAATTTCTTGGCAATGGATAGTTTCAATTCCAGAGTCCAGTTTTGATTCCATTGAATTATTCATTCATATATATGTATATATATATATATGTAGATATAGCCTCCCACGTAGATTTTGGGAGGATTTCTTTTGTTCTTTTAAGTCTTGCTCGAGCCGGATGATAAAAAATTCTCATGTCCGGTTCCTTCGGGGGATGGATCTAGAAGAATTCACCTATCCCAATAACAAAAAAACCTGATTTGAATGATCCTGTATTAAGAGCAAAATTGGCTAAAGGTATGGGTCATAATTATTATGGAGAACCTGCATGGCCCAATGATCTTTTATATATTTTTCCAGTAGTTATTTTAGGTACTATTGCATGTAACGTAGGTTTGGCTGTTCTAGAACCATCAATGCTTGGTGAACCAGCAGATCCATTTGCAACCCCCTTGGAAATATTACCTGAATGGTATTTCTTTCCCGTATTTCAAATACTTCGTACAGTGCCCAATAAATTATTGGGTGTTCTTTTAATGGTTTCAGTACCTGCGGGATTATTAACGGTACCTTTTTTAGAAAATGTTAATAAATTCCAAAATCCATTTCGTCGTCCAGTAGCGACAACCGTCTTTTTAATTGGTACCGCAGTCGCTCTTTGGTTAGGTATTGGTGCAACATTGCCTATTGATAAATCCCTAACTTTAGGTCTTTTTTAATTTGATTTCAATTGTGAAATAATACAACGCGCGTATCTAGGGAATAGTCGCTTCAAAGCGAACTCTCCCTAGATACATCTATTCAAAAAAATTCTTAATTTCTTTCAAATCTATGAATTGTGGTTACAATTTGAAAACCCATTTTTATCTTAATTCAAAAAAATACAAAAGCCAAAAAAACAAATCCAATCGATTTGTAGATTTAAAATCGATTTTTTGGTAAATCGGTTGTGAAGTGTTTTTCTAGAATCCCCAACATCTGTTTTAGATCTTCTAGGCGAAAATATTCCATTTTCATAAGATCTTCTTGCCTCTTATTCAAGAAGTCAAACAAATCAAATAATGTATATATGTTGGATTTTTTGAGGCAATTATAAATTCTGGGAGATAATTCGGATTGGTCAATAAAAATTGATTGCAATGCTTTTTTTTTTTTGTTATTTCTGAATTGCTCCAATTTCTCGTGAAAACTAAAAGGAGATAAGGAAACTGTGTCTTGATTATTCTCTAAAGGTAAGTTTTCTTCTTCCTTATGTAAAAAGGGAATAAATAAATCAATCAAATTCCGAGAGGCTTCCTGAAGTGCTTCTTTTGGAGTTAAACTCCCATTTGTCCATATTTCGAGAAAGAGTATTTCTTGTTTTTCATTCCCATAGGAATGAATACTATGATTCACATTTCTAACAGGCATGAAGACAGCATCTAGAGGATAACTTCTATCTTGAAAGATATGCGGGCTTTTTATAAGATATCCACGATTTCTCTCGATTTCTAATCCAATAAAAAAATCAATCGGTTCTGTCAACCTAGCTATATGTTGTGTATTGTCGACGATTTCTACACAAGGCGGTAAGATGATATCTTGAGCAGTTATATATCCCGGGCCCCTAGCACAAATAGACGCGCCACAAGTTCCATATACATTACTTCTCAATACAATTTCTTTCAAATTCATTAAAATTTCATGAACTGATTCTTGAATGCCTGCTATAGTAGAATATTCGTGTGGGACGTTCTCGGATTTTACACGTGTGATACATGTTCCTTCTATTTCTCCAAGCAAAGCTCTTCGCATTGCAATGCCTATTGTGTCGGCTTGGCCTTTCATAAGTGGAGACAGAACAAAGCGCCCATAATGAAGACGCTTACTGTCTGTTCTTGATTCAACACAGTTCCACTGTAGTGTCCGAGTAGATACTGTTACTTTCTCTCGAACCATAGTAATATTTTTATTTGATTGAATTATTTATTTCTCTTGTTTCTCTTGAAATTTCCTCGCTGTTCATTTCTACACACGTCTTTTTTGGGGAGGTCTACAACCATTATGTGGCATAGGGGTTACATCTCGTACAAAAGTTAATAGTATACGGCTTCGAACAATAGCGCGTAATGCTCCGTCTCTTCCTAACCCGGGACCCTTTATCATGACTTCGGCTCGTTGCATACCTTGATCAATTACTGTACGAATAGCATTTGCTGCTGCAGTATAAGCTGCAAAGGGTGTCCCTCTTCTCGGACCCTTAAAGCCGCAAGTACCTGCCGAGGACCAGGAAACCACCCGACCCCTTACATCTGTAACCGTAACAATAGTATTATTGAAACTTGCTTGAACATGAATAAGCCCTTTTGGTATTCTACGCGCACTCTTACGCAAACCAATACGCCTATTCCTACGTGAACCGACTCTCGGCATAGCTTTTGCCATATTTTATCATCTCATAAATATAAATCAGAAATATATGGATATATCCATTTCAAATCAAAACAGATTCCTTATTTGGACACTGAGTCCTTTAGCAAGTCTTATTATCCTTGTCTTTGTTTATGTCTCGGGTTGGAACAAATTACTATAATGCGTCCCCGCCTGCGAATTAGGCGACATTTTTCACAAATTTTACGAACGGAAGCTCCTATTTTCATATTTTTCATTCCTAAATCTACTTATTGACTTGTTGGTAGAAAATAAGTTTCTTGAAATTTTTCATTTCGAATCATATTGAATAAAACCCGCCTAATCTTTTGAATCCTTGTTTTCGAGTCGATAAATTATACGCCCTCTGGTTGAATCATAAGGACTTACTTCAATTTTGACTTTATCTCCTGGCAGTATCCGTATAAAACTACGTCGGATCTTTCCTGAAACATATCCTAGAATTAGATCCTCATTATCTAAACGAACCCGGAACATGCCGTTGGGAAGCGATTCAGTAATTAAACCTTCATGAATCCATTTTTTTTCTTTCATTCCAGGTAAAGCCCCCTTGAAGTATTCACTAATGGAGGAGAAGGGGTATTAGCCAACTCCTCCCCTTTCCTTATTCTCTTTAATACTCTATATATCATATCGTTGAATCTATTATATATTCATTCATTGATCCCTTTGCCTTATTCTCTTTAATATTCTACTTCTTTTCTTTTCCTACCTATAATATCTATAGTCCTTTGTATCATATTTACAATAATATATTCTATTTTTTTATATATAAAAAAATTCTATTTACCGTGATAAATAGAATGAAAGTGGAATAAACATTGTTAGAACGGTACTAATATTGTCTATAATTTTGTCTATAACCTTTTCTAGGTTCTATATAATATATAGACAAATAAAAGTAACAAAGTAAACACGACTGACAATTTATAATATAAAATTCGAGAAAGAAGAAATACTTCATATCCATATAATACTTCATATTAAAAACCTCCTGGTTTGTATTTGATTGAATTGCATTTATTTAGGATTTAATAGAAAATAGATTTCTATATACTAAAAAAATAAAGTGAACACAATCGAGAACTATTCCACTTTTCCTATTTAAACCCCAATATTTTGGGGGGATTTTTAGGAGATTTCAAAGTCTCCAAATGACTATTTTTACTAGTCATTTGGAGGATCAGAAAGGAGGTAGAATAGAAATACTTAGTACTGGATAATCTATTATTCTATAATGGAATCAATAAGAACTATTTGTCCCGTTTATTAAATTAAACGAATCGACGAATTACCATATATAACACAAGATTTCTCCGCCGATTCCTTCTAGTCGAGCCTCCCGGTCTGTTATTATACCCCGAGGAGTAGAAAGAATTACAATCCCCATTCCACCTAAAATTCTAGGGATTCGTTGAGAGTTAGAATAGATTCGTAGACCGGGTCTACTAATCTGTTTTAAATTTAAAAAATTTCTATAAGGTCTTTTCCTATTCCTTCTATGTCGCAGGGTTAAAACCAAAAACGATTTGTTTTTTTCTCGATGCTTTCGGACGTTTTCAATAAAACCTTCTCGAAAAAGTATTTGAACAAGATTTTCGGTGATATTAGTAGAGGCTATGCGAACAACTCTTTTTCTATCCATATCCGCGTTTCGTATAGAGGTTATTATCTCAGCAATAGTGTCTCTACTCATGATGAACTTAAATTTTTTTCCTCGAGTTTGAATATAATCAACATGTTTTTTCGTCGTAGTTTATTATTATATGTATATGAATTTTGAAAAAGGTATATACGTGAGACACAATCAACGAATAAATCAAGTTATTTTTCTATTTCTTTCAAATAGCCCAAAGGAAGATAAAAAAAAATCAACATCTCATTTTATTTTCATTTTATAATACCTCGGGAGCTAATGAAACTATTTTAGTAAAATTGAATTGTCTCAATTCTCGGGGTATTGCACCAAAAATTCGCGTTCCTTTTGGATTTCCTTTTTGATCAATTACAACTGCAGCATTGTCATCATATCGTATTATCATACCGTTGTCGCGTTTAAGTTCTTTAGAAGTACGAACAATTACAGCTCGTACTACTTCTGATTTTTGTAGTGGCATGTTAGGTACAGCTTCTTTGATCACAGCAACAATAACGTCACCAATGTGAGCATATCGGCGATTGCTAGCTCCTACGATTCGAATACACATCAATTCTCTAGCCCCGCTGTTATCCGCTACATTTAAATGGGTCTGGGGTTGAATCATATTAAATTTTTGAGTCTATTCTTATTCTTACAATGCAAAGGATGAAGAAAATAAAAAAATATTTTTTTGTCTAAAATTTGTTTTAAAAAAAGAAACCCGCGTTTTGTTTTATCCCCAAGACTTATTTCTCTCGGTTCTGTGTTTTTATCCCGAAATAAGAAATTTCGTTCGTATAGGCATTTTGGATGCTGCTATTAAAATAGCCCTTCTAGCTATATTTTCGGTTACCCCACTCATTTCATATAGTATTCGCCCCGGTTTAACAACAGCTACCCAATATTCAGGGGATCCTTTCCCCGAACCCATACGTGTTTCGGCAGGTCTTACTGTAACCGGTTTGTCTGGAAATACACGGACCCATATTTTTCCACCACGGCGTGCATTTCGTGTCATTGCCCGCCGACCTGCTTCGATTTGTTTAGATGTGATCCAAGCAGGTTCAAGTGCCTGAAGCGCATATTTACCGAAAGAAATCTGATTACCTCGAAAAGATATTCCTTTCATTCTTCCTCTATGTTGTTTACGGAATCTAGTTCTTTTGGGGTTATAGTTGATGGTTGTTTCGGAATTCCATCTCTACTCCAGAACTGGACGTGAAAATTTCTTCTCATCCAGCTCCTCGCGAAAAAGTCTTTAAAATGGAATTTCAATAATTTGAATAGCTATTCTAAAATTAGAAATAATCGTTTTTTTATATTTTATAAAAGCCTAATCAATCTTTATTTTCCTTTG